ATCAATTCCCCTTTTCTTACATTTTGAAGTCTTGAATGCACTCATAATTCTGAGCTTCATGTTCTTCCTCCCAAGATACATGTCAGAGCCGAGGGCATCCCAATCAAATTAAATGGGATGACAGTTTCTCAGTATAAATCTGTCAAATGAAAATTTTGATCAAATCACACATCGCAATATACTAGGCCCTCTAATTCCCTAAGAGGCTTATCTAAAATATTCGCAATATAACTAGGAAGACGTTTCAAATACCACACATGAGTCACTGGACATGTCAGTTTGATGTATCCCATTTGGTACCTTCGTATTCGAGAATCAACAAATTCCACTCCGCATTCTTCACAAAATTTCGGGTCTTCTTTTTCAGTCCCAATACCTCGGTAATTTCCACAAGCACAAATCCCACTTTTTATGGGTCCGGAAATTCTTTCACAAAACAATCCATCTTTCTCCGGTTTATTAGTTTTATAATGAAAAGTATAGGGTTTTGTCACCTCTCCGACTATCTCTCCATTGGGTAAAATTTTTTTTGCCCAAGCCATGATTTGTTGAGGAGAAACTAGTCCAATTCTAAGTTGTTGATGTTTATACTGGTCGATCATAGAAGAAAAATTCTGATTCATTGAGATCAAGCTTCCTTCCTGTCCATCTGAAAGTTCTTTTCAGATACAAGGAAATGATTCAGTTCCAGGGACAAAGATCGTAGTTCTCGAACGAGCAATCGAAAAGATTCTGGAGCACCCTCTGGATTAGGTACTGTTGCTCCAATAATCGTAGCACCAAGTACTTCTTGACGAGCTCTAATATGATCAGATTTATAAGTAAGCATCTCTTGTAAAATATGAGCAACACCAAATCCCTCTAGAGCCCAAACTTCCATTTCTCCTACTCTTTGTCCCCCTTGTTTGGCCCTCCCTCTAAGGGGTTGTTGTGTAACAAGTGCGTAATGCCCACTGGAACGTCCATGGATTTTATCATCAACTTGATGAATTAATTTTAGGATATAGGACTTTCCTATTAGAACAGGTTGTTCAAAAAGATCTCCCGTTCTTCCATCAAATATTCTGCTTTTTCCCGGATATTCGGGTTCAAATACCCATGGATTTTTTGTTTTTTTACTGGCTTCATATAATTCAGAAAACACTAGTTTTCTTGAGGCCTCTTGCTCATATCTCTCATCAAAAGGTCCTATTCTATAATGTTTATTTAGCAGATCCCCCGCTAACCCGAGCGAACATTCAAATATCTGTCCCACATTCATTCGTGAGGGGACTCCTAATGGGTTGAATACCATATCAACGGGCATTCCATCTTGCAAATAGGGCATATCTTGCTTAGACAAAATCTTAGAAATTATACCCTTATTCCCATGCCTTCCAGCTACTTTATCACCTACTTTTATTTCACGTTTCTGTGAAATATATACACGAATCTTTTCTGGATTAGAATTGGAAACTCCCTTTCTATGGATCCATCTCACATCAATAACTCGGCCCCTTCCTCCTATAGGGAGTCTTAGAGAAGTTTCTTTTGAAGTGGATACCTGAATACCAAGTATAGCTCGTAATAATCTATCCTCCGGTGCATAGGACGATTCGCTCGATGTCTGAGGTGTTAATTTACCTACTAAGATATCGCCTGTTTCTATCCAAGATCCCAGCATCACAATTCCATTTCTGTCTAAATTTCGGAGTAAACGAGCCTCTAAATGCGGAATATCCTTAGTGATTCTTTCAGGACCTTGGCTTGTTACATGAGTCTGAATTTCATATTTCCGGATGTGAAAAGAAGTATAAATATCTTCATTGACCAGACGTTCGCTAATTAGTACTGCATCTTCAAAATTGTAACCTTCCCATGGCATATAAGCTACTAATACATTTTTTCCTAAAGAGAGTTCCCCGCCAGCTGTAGCCGCACCGTCCGCTAAAATTTGTCCCTTTTTAATGTATTTACCCCGCTGAACCTGAGTTTTTTGATGCATACAAGTATTTTTGTTGGAACGTTGATACATAACTAATGGAATGCTTATAGTATCCCCATTACTTGAGAAGACGATATCTTGAGTATCAGTATAGATGATTTTTCCCTTGCGTTCGGCTATAGCTGAAATCCCCGAATCTAGAGCCGTTTGGCCTTCCAACCCAGTTCCAACAATGCACTTCTCGGACCGAGAAAGGGGAACTGCTTGGCGTTGCATATTAGAACTCATTAAAGCTCGATTCGCATCATTATGCTCAATAAAAGGAATGAGGGAAGCTCCAATAGAAAAATATTGGAAAGGAAAAATGCTTCTAAGATGAATCTCTTCCCATGCAATAGTCAGGAATTCTTGACGATATCGAGCTGGAACAACCTGTTGTTCTTGAATACCTAGATTCAAGGCCAAAGAATTTCCTGCTGCTACCATGTAATATTCATCTCTATTTGGTGATAAAGAAACCATCTGTGCATTTTTTGATCTATCAGATAATTCATAAAACGGACTTTCTATAGATCCACAATAACCAATCTTCACATGAATAGCTAAGGATCCAATAAGTCCAACATTGATTCCTTCGGACGTGTCAATCGGACAAATACGTCCATAGTGACTCGAGTGGATATCTCGTATCCGAAAACTAGCAGTTCGCCCCGTCAATCCTCCAGGACCCAAATAACTCCATTTTCGCCCATGAACGATTTGTGTCAACGGATTAGTTCGATCTAAAACTTGAGATAAAGGGTGTAGGCCAAAAAACGATTCATAAGTAGTTGTTAATAAAGTTGAAGTTACCAAATTTTGAGGAGTCGGTATCAATTTATGCCTGATTGCTCCACATATAGTTCCTCGAACCGTATTTTCTAAACGAACAAGAGCCAATCCGAATTGATCCTGTAATAGATCTGCTACAGAACGAATACGTTTATTTTTCAAGTGATTCATATCGTCAAGTATACCCATTCCCAATTTCATTCCAATCAAATGATCCACAGCAGCCAATAGATCTCGTGGTAACAAAAATGTATTGTTTTGGGGTATATCAAGATTAAGTCTCCGGTTCATATTTCGTCGACCAATCTTTCCTAATTCACATCTTTGTTGAAAAAATTTCTTTTGTAATTCCTTGCATAAGGACTCAGAAAATACCGGATCCCCCCCTACACAAGCAAATTGTTGATAAAATTCTAAAATAGCATTTTCTTTTGACCCAATCTTTTTTTTCTCTTTATCATTCGGGAAAGACAAGAAAATTTCAGGGTAACAAACATTATCTAGAATTTCTCTTATATTCAAACCCATAGCTGATGATAGAACTAGAATAGATATTTTTTGTTTTCTACTTACACGGGCCCATATCCTTGCTTTTCTATCAATTTCTAATTCCGACCTTCCCCCCCAATCCGATATTATAGTACAGGTATACACAGAAATTCCGTTATGTTCCAACTCTGAACGGTAGTAAATACCGGGACTTTGCAATATTTGGTTTATCACAATTCGGTATATTCCATTTACTATAGAGGTTCCAAAAGAATTCATTATAGGGATGTTTCCAATAAAAACGGTTTGTTCTTGCATATTTCTACTGGTTTTCCAAATTAAGACCGCGGGTACATATAATTCAGAAGAATATGTGAGTGATTCATACACAGCATCTCTTTCTTTTATCAAGGGCTCTACCAATTGATATGTTTCCACAAATAATTGAAATTCAATTTCTTGATCTCTATCTTCAATTTTTTGAAACTTATGAAATTCTTCCGTCAAGCCCTGATTAATAAACCTACAAAATCCCTCAAATTGTATCTGACTAAATCCAGGTATTGTGGACATTCCCTCATTTCCATTCTGGAGCATCTTAATCTGAAATTTCCTATTTATTGAAAAAATCCCATTATTGACTTGGCTCACTATTCATCGAACCCTACCGATTGATCTAGCAATGATGGAATGGATATTCTGTTTACTGAATCACATAAAATTTTAGTCAACTCCATCCATATATATCATACGTATGAACGGAAGCAAGACAGAGAAATGGAGGGCGTTTTTGATGCAAGCTCAAATTTGAGCTTGAGCCAGGTACAAATAAAAACAAATGGAAATTGATAAAGCATTACTGGGAAAAATTCTGTCACTTAGGCTGATGGAGTCTTTTATCAGATGTCAAAATTGATCCAATTTAGAAATGTATAAAATGTATACCTAATTATTTTATTATGATATTACGATCAAGGGTACAAAAAATAAAAAATCAATTAATTAAGGATTCAATCTGCTATCTATGAATGAGATAAAAACAGAAGAATCAGGAACAGCATAGAGTTTCCCCTTTTTTAGCACACGCAATTGAATGTTCAAAAAAGAATTCGCAAATCTTTTTTTGATCGTATATAAGATACAATGGAATTACGTACGTATCACGTATATAGTCATAGGAGTAATCTTTAGGAAGTATATGCCAATATAGATATTTAGCTATCCGTATATCACATCTTTTATCATAATTGAACTTGGTGCAACATAGATGAGGTCGCACTCTATCATAATGTATATCTTCTATATCATATTCAAGTACGATGATCCTATATAGGGATATGTGCATAAGAAATAGACCTGGATTCGATATCCACGTATAAAAAATTTCTGTTCTGGGGTTTACATATAATCATATATTCTCTTATAATTACAATTGATAATGATTAGTCATAAATCAATTGGATTTTGCATCCATTAATCATTAAGGTAATAAAAATAAATATACAAAATTAAGAACTGTTCGCTAATTCAAAGTAAGTAAGAGTAAAGTAATAAGTAAATAGTTAATGAAGTAAAGAATGAATTATTCTAAATTGCCCTACATTTTACAGTTTGTGACCGGGTCCGGGAATATTTTCACTTTTTTATAGATCTATCGAATCTATAAAAAAGTGAAAAGAGAAGGTCCATTTTTAAGTGACGCGTGTTTTGAGATAAAATCAATCGAATAAAAGGATAGGATAGAAAAAGAATCCAATAAAAAAAAAGAATTCTTCCTTGGAAAAGGATAAGTACAATGGGATTCAAGATCCAAAAAGAAAAGAAATTAAGAAAGTAAAAAATTCAAATAAAAAAAAATGAGGAAAGGAATACAAAATAAGAAAATATATAAAATAGAAATAAATGAAATAAAGAAATGAATAGAAAATATATCGAATAGAAGTATAAGAATATATCTATAAATATATAATTATAATAATTATAATTTAAAATATTTAATATTTATATTATTTTATTATTTATATAATATATAAATATATATATAAATATATAATATATAATTCTTCTTATAATTTATAATATAATTTTTATAATTCTTCTAATTTATTTATCCATTTTGGATGGAATTTGGCGGCATGGCCAAGTGGTAAGGCGGGGGACTGCAAATCTTTTATCCCCAGTTCGAATCTGGGTGTCGCCTGATCAACAAAAAGATACTTGGAATTTATTAATCCTGTTGATCAAACTTGACAAATTCTTGCCCCGCAAAAGCATAGGCAAGGGCTCTAGGTCTGTTGATACTTGATTTTGATAACTCGTAGGGCCTATAAAAACCTGTCATCTTTTTTCTCAAAATCTGGGTTCTGAGTGTGTCTCAAAAAGGTACCAAGAAATCTGAAGCAACCCAATCTTATTAATGATTTATTTGGGCTATTCTGAATTGAATAAAATAAAAGAAATAGTGAGAATTCATTCTGGGTATCAGAACTATGAAAGTAAGAAGTCGAAAATTTTGGTATCCAAAGATTCCTAAGAGACAATCTTTTTTGGCTACTAAGGTTGAAGAAAGTATTCTAAAAAAGACTAGAAAGACCCCCTAATTATTTTACACTAGGACTTTCTGAATATTGAGATTTTCTGAATATTGAGATAGTGTCTACTAACTCTGTTTGCGATGAAATTAGATTGGATAGGCAGATGGTAAATTCATTGAATAATTGTGACAAAGAACTGAAGATACTTTGTATTCAGACTCACTAGAGGCTCTGAGTGCTGCTTATAAATTTCATAAGAATGGTTGAATGGCTCTTATTTCTATTTATATATTTTCTTTTTTATTATTCTTTTTTTTTTTCAATTCTTTCTATTTCAATAGAATTCTATTGAATAAGAAATCTAGGAACTTTTTATGAGTGGATTCATGAAATTGTTTTATAAATAGCCGTAAGTAAGAATCCTATTTTGACTCTGCACTATTGATTCCACTATGATTATAAATCAATCATGGAAAAATTACTTCATTTCATAGAGATAGGGGACATCATTTGCATGGATATAGTAAGTCTCGCTTGGGCTGCTTTAATGGTAGTGTTTACATTTTCTCTTTCACTTGTAGTATGGGGAAGGAGTGGTCTTTAGAACTAGGAAGATTACTAATTTAGTACTTCACTGAAAAATATACTTGTATCAATTGTGATCATTTTGCGAAAGCTTAAAAAAAAAAAAATTGACTTACTTTAATTTATATATATTTACATATTCTTTGATTATTTCTTAGATATATTACTAGTATTATATTAGTATTAGATTTATTAAATTAGATTTATTAATTAGTTTTTTTTTTTTTTTTTATTTTTTTTTTTTTTTTTTTTATTTATTATTAGATTTATTAGATATTATCTAATATTCTTAGATTTCTATAATTCTCTTATAATTCTCTAATATATGATATGTATATTATATGGTATATAGTATATGCCTGTACTATTCTTCCTACATTAATTCTTTCGATGGGTCCCCGGATCCATAAGCATAAGAAGAGATATAAAGAATCAGGAATTCAAGCAGTTGGTCTTGCAATTCTTTTGGATTGATCAAAATGTATACAAATGGGTGTATAGAAAAAATAGAAAATTCGAGTGTTATTTCATTTTGATGTACGTCTAATATATATTATTACTTGGATATAGATATCTATTGTCAATTGATCTATATAAGAATAAGAGAAAGTTTCTTTCTGTATACAATACAACTTTATGTTTTATGTACTAAGAATATGAATGAATATGAAATATTCTACAATAATACAATAATAAATTGTATAGTGTGGTAGAAAGAGCTATATATAGCTCTTTCTACCACACTATCTCAAATACTTCTGATTCCACATTTCATTTAAGACTTAACTAGAGTTTTAAACCCTTTCATTTTTTCAATCATTGATAAAAATGAATAATTCAAGTTTTATTCAAATTAATCATTTTGGCTGACTGTTTTTACGTATATGATAAGTAAAAAGGCAGTAGGAACTAAAATGAACAGCACAGTAGCAATAAGCGCAAGAATATTGACTTCCATAATCTCTTTGTTTTCTTTTTTCACAATAATTCGGGATATAATCCCATAGAGATGATAAAGTGAACTCCTATCAATTCAAAGGTATGAATTGCATCTTGATGATGCTATTCATATTATGAATAATAGTATCAAATCAATTTATCGTCACGAATTGAATAGTCTAACATAGTATAACATAA